TTGATATTGAAAATCTAATTTTGGAGATTGACAATGATCATTCTTTTGTAAGTGAACTAAAAAGTTCGTTTTCTATTTATTGTACCTCTAGTTATCTAAAGAACATATCGAAGAGTCATGATTCCAACTATGATCGTTCGATGTATGATACTAAATATAGTTGGAATAATCAAATTACTAGTTGCATTGAGAGTTACATTTGTAGTGAAGGTGGAAATAATAGTGAAAGTGCTAGTATAAGAGATGGTAGTGATTTCACTAGAACAGAAGGTTCTAATAATCTAGATGTTACTCAAAAATACAGGCATTTGTGGGTTCAATGCGAAAATTGTTATGGATTAAATTATAAGAAATTTTTGAAATCAAAAATGAATATTTGTGAACAATGTGGATATCATTTGAAAATGAGTAGTTCAGATAGAATCGAACTTTCGATTGATCCGGGTACTTGGGCTCCTATGGATGAAGACATGGTCTCTCTAGATCCCATTGAATTTCATTCGGAAGAGGAACCTTATAAAGATCGTATTGATTCTTATCAAAGAAAGACAGGATTGACTGAAGCTGTTCAAACAGGCACAGGTCAATTAAACGGTATTCCCGTAGCAATTGGGGTTATGGATTTTCAGTTTATGGGGGGTAGTATGGGATCTGTAGTAGGCGAGAAAATCACCCGTTTGATCGAGTATGCTACCAATCAATGTTTACCTCTTATTTTAGTGTGTGCTTCTGGAGGAGCACGCATGCAAGAAGGGAGTTTGAGCTTGATGCAAATGGCTAAAATATCTTCCGCTTTATTTGATTATCAATCAAATAAAAACTTATTCTATGTATCAATCCTTACATCTCCGACTACAGGTGGGGTGACAGCTAGTTTTGGTATGTTGGGGGATATCATTATTGCGGAACCCAATGCCTACATTGCATTTGCGGGTAAAAGAGTAATTGAACAAACATTGAATAAGACATTACCTGAGGGTTCACAGTCGGCTGAATATTTATTCCATAAGGGCTTATTCGATCCAATCGTACCACGTAATCTTTTAAAAGATATTTTGAGTGAGTTATTTCACCTACATGTTTTCTTTCCTTCGAATCAAAATTCAATCAAGTAGAGCCTTAATCAAAAACAAAATTGGATTTGTGATCAACCAGTAGTTATTCATTTAGTTTAAAGGAATCAAATTCAAAATCCAAAGAATGGATTTTGAATTTGGTAACATAAGATTTCATTGTAGAAAGAATCATGTGGATTATTCTTTTTTTTTTTTTACAGATATTACTAATTAGTAATTAGGAAATCTCTATGAAACAACATAAAAGAGTGAATTCTTTTTTCTTTTTATTTGTAAGAAAATCTTTATTCCAGTTAATTAAATGAAAATTATAAGACAAGAAAAATTAAAAATATTAATAGAATAAATTAATAAATAAAAAAGTGGATTATCATACATATATTTCATGTCGAAAGATGAAAAATTATGTTCTACATTCCTTTTCCATATATATATATACTCATCTATATATAGAATTCTAGATTCATTCTTATTATTAGAGAATTCAAATAATTATACTCATGTAGATATACTTATTATAATTATAGAATTCTTCTAATTCTAAGAAATTTGAATAATTATATATATATATGAATATATGCATTATAATAATTCGAAGATATTTTTCTAACAATAAATAACAGATAAAATTATTAATATAATTAGGATAAATAACATAACAATAATAATAAATAACAGGTACAAATATTAAGTCTATTAAATCGAGGTATCCATTCTATGACAACTTTCAACAACTTACCCTCTATTTTTGTGCCTTTAGTGGGCTTAGTTTTTCCGGCAATTGCAATGGCTTCTTTATCTCTTCATGTTCAAAAAAACAAGATTTTTTATTTTTAAATACGATGGTGCCAAATCTTGTATATATATATATATTTTTTAAGAATGCGACTTCTACCATAACACAGATATTTATATTTATCTAGTAGGATAGAGTATAACATCTAGCTTACTCTTTCCATAAACGATTATACAGGACATCTGAGTAAATGAATTATAAATCTTTGAAAAAAAAAAAAGAATTGAATAAATGGGAATCGGAGCGAATATCTGAGATATAGATATAAAGTAAATATATCTATATATAAGTATCTATAGGAAATTATATGTCAGTTGATCTTATTATTTTAGATCTAAACAATTCGATGAATTACTCTTAAAGGTTCACATCAGAATAATACTAGTTGATGAGAGTTACTTCGGAAATCAACAAAAGTAAAGTAAAATTTATTTCGGTTATTTTTTTTATTCTTCCAATTCCAATAAAATGCAATTAGATCTAGTATGAGTTGGCGATCAGAACATATATGGATAGAATTTTTAAGGGGATCTCGAAAAACAAGCAATTTCTGCTGGGCCTTTATCCTTTTTTTAGGTTCATTAGGGTTTTTATTGGTTGGAACTTCCAGTTATCTTGGTAGAGATTTGATATCTTTATTTCCGTCTCAGCAAATCATTTTTTTTCCACAGGGGATCGTGATGTCTTTCTATGGGATTGCAGGTCTCTTTATTAGTTCTTATCTATGGTGCACAATTTCGTGGAATGTAGGTAGCGGTTATGATCGATTCGATAGAAAAGAAGGACTAGCGTCTATTTTTCGTTGGGGATTTCCTGGAAAAAATCGTCGCATTTTCCTCCGATTCCTTCTGAAAGACATTCAATCCATCAGAATCGAAGTGAAAGAGGGTATTTATGCACATCGTGTCCTTTATATAGAAATCAGAGGCCAGGGGGCCATTCCCTTGACTCGTAATGAGAAGAATTTGACCCCACAAGAAATTGAACAAAAAGCTGCAGAATTGGCCTATTTCTTGCGTGTACCAATTGAAGTATTTTGAAAAATGAAGCGAAGAATGACTACTTTCGTATTCTTAGTTTTTAACACGAGGGAAAAACCGATAAATTCTTTTTTTTTTTGAAATATTTTCTATTTTGATCGAATAGAAAGGGACTTCTTTCACCTGTAAATCCTAATCCTGAGGTGGTTCTTTCGTGCATTCATCGAAATCGGGCAATTGCTTCAAATTTGAGTAATTGCTATATTTTGAAACAATAGATATTTTTTTTCTTGATTCGAATTTAAAAAGTGGATTCTTTGTTTTTCTATTTTTGTATTGTTTCGAAATTTAAGGACTAACCACTCAAGTACAAATAAAAAACAGAGAATAGATTGATAATAGAATCAATATGACTTGTAATAGAACTTATGTTTGATATGAATATTCAATATTGTATCAAGTTGATGAATGAAGTAAGTTCATTAAAAAAAAAAAGAAAAGACGAAAAAATGGCAAAAACGAAAGCATTCATTCCCCTTCTATATCTTGCATCTATAGTATTTTTGCCCTGGTGGATCTCTCTTTCATTTAAAAAAAGTCTAGAAGCTTGGGTTACTAATTGGTGGAATACTGGGCAATCTGAAATTTTCTTGAATCATATTCAAGAAAAAAATATTTTAAAAAAAGTTCTAGAATTAGAGAGACTCTTCCTCTTGGACGAAATGATAAAAGAATACCCAGAAACACATCTACAAAAGCTTCCTATAGGAATTTACAAAGAAACAATCCAATTGATCAAGATACACAATCATGATCGTATCCATATGATTTTGTACTTCTCGACAAATATAATCTCTTTTGTTATTCTAAGTGCTTATTCTATTCTAGGTAATGAACAACTTTTTCTCCTTAACTCTTGGGTTCAAGAGTTCCTATATAACTTAAGTGATACAATCAAAGCTTTTTCTATTCTTTTATTAACTGATTTATGTATAGGCTTCCATTCGCCCCATGGTTGGGAACTAATGATTGGATCTGTTTACAAAGATTTTGGATTTGCTCATAATGATCAAATTATATCCGGTCTTGTTTCCACTTTTCCAGTCATTCTAGATACAATTTTTAAATATTGGATCTTCCGTTATTTAAATCGTGTATCTCCGTCACTTGTAGTGATTTATCATTCAATAAATGACTAAAAAATGATCCACTGATCCCATGTTCAGGTTTGTTACTTTGTACATACGTAAAACATTAATAATTTTACTTATTTCTTCTACCCATCCAGGAGAATTCTTCCTAGATTCGAGTAAAATTATTTCAGTAAATAGCAGAATCAGGGATAGGGAACTATACTAGCAACCTACCTAATTTTATTGTAGAAATTTTCGGGATCAATGATTGGACCATGCAAACTAGAAATACCTTTTTTTGGATAAAGGCAGAGATTACTCGATCCATTTTCCTATCGCTCATGATATATATAATAACTGGGGCACCTGTTTCAAATGCATATCCCATTTTTGCACAGCAGGGTTATGAAAATCCACGAGAAGCGACCGGCCGTATTGTCTGTGCCAACTGCCATTTAGCTAATAAGCCCGTGGATATTGAGGTTCCACAAGCTGTACTTCCGGATAGTGTATTTGAAGCAGTTGTTCGAATTCCTTATGATAAGCAATTGAAACAAGTTCTTGGGAATGGTAAAAAAGGAGCTTTGAATGTGGGGGCTGTTCTTATTTTACCTGAGGGGTTTGAATTAGCCCCCCCAGATCGTATTTCTCCCGAGATTAAAGAAAAGATAGGCAATCTATCTTTTCAGAACTATCGTCCCACTAAAAAAAATATTCTTGTAATAGGTCCTGTTCCTGGTCAGAAATATAGTGAAATCACCTTTCCTATTCTTTCTCCGGACCCTGCTACTAAGAAAGATGTTTACTTCTTAAAATATCCCATATATGTAGGTGGGAACAGAGGAAGGGGCCAGATTTATCCCGACGGGAGTAAGAGTAATAATAATGTTTATAATGCTACAGTAGCGGGTATAATAAGCAAAATAATACGAAAAGAAAAGGGAGGATATGAAATAACCCTAGTGGATGCATTGGATGGGCGTCAAGTGGTGGATATTATCCCTCCAGGACCAGA